GAGATCTAAAAAATCTTTTTCCTAAAATTCCTACTTGGACTTTTTTATTCTATTTATATCATACCCCCCCGGCAATGAATATTCTCTTTATATTGTTTTGTTCATTTTTGGTCATTCAATTCCAATATCAAATATCTGGAGTCATAATTTGAATAAAAATTATTATAGTATCTAGTATCACACAATTTAGGGCGTGTGATTAAAAAAAAGAAAAGAAAGATCCCTTCTAGAAGGATTCCCATTTCAGTTGATTTTATTCAATTCAACGATTGACCAAAAGAAAATATTAATAAATAAGAAATTGCATGGCCTTACCTCAATCAAATACTGATATTTATTTCTATGCAATGCAATCAATTCGTCTATTTCGATTCTAGCCATCTTGGATAATGATAAATAAAAGGAATAGAAAAATTTACAAAAAACGAGATTCATGGGCGAGTAGGGGAGGGGGACAAAATTAGGTATATGGAATCGAATGGCTCTAAGCTAACTCTTGTGGAGGTTTCGAAGAATGATTCTAAAATGCGATTGACTTTAAGATACGAATAGTTTGAATCTAAGATCTGAATATTTGGTTTACGTTATGGAAGAAACACATGTATATGGGATATTAGATATTGCTAGTTAGATATGAACTAAAGATATATCTAATCCGCCCTACTGTTGTTAATTTAGATAGGGATTCCAATAGAAATTCTTTTGTTTCGTCTTTTACTGTGAATTGACTGAATAAAGGGATGAAATAAAGACAACTAACGAACGAAGAGTTCAAAAAAAGGTTCGGAAAAAAGAAATGGAAGAACAAAAAATAAAAATTCATTGGACGATTGTATCATTAACTATTTCTTTATTTTAGTATTTTAGTACGAGGAACTTATCATGAATCCACTGATTTCTGCCGCTTCTGTTATTGCTGCTGGGTTGGCTGTCGGGCTTGCTTCTATTGGACCTGGGGTCGGTCAAGGTACTGCAGCAGGCCAAGCTGTAGAAGGTATCGCGAGACAGCCCGAGGCGGAGGGATGGCTTTGTTTTATCATTGCAAAATACCGTGCTATATTAATTAATTTTAAGTCCAAATCAATTATCTTTATTCAGAAAACCTTTTAAGGTATTCATATACCAGATGATAGATTTTGTCAACGTTGAAAAGTTCTGAAACAATCTTCCAACAAGAGCTGGGTTAACTAAGACCATAATACGGAAAGACTGAAATCGATTCACTCCTTGCTGGATTGCGGCATTCTCCTTGATTATTAAATTCCTAGCTTGATAAAGCTCTCAAGCGGGCTAAACTACGGCTCAAAAGAAGGAATTGAATTGTAGTACCGATACCTAAAACAAGTTATCAAATGAGTTTGATTAGCTTAGTTAGAACTTCTCCTTAGATTCGAAGTGTCGTGGCTCACAACGTTGACTTGGTTAGCTTCGCTTTCCTTAAGCTCACAACCTTGAGTGAGATTGGAACTTATCCATTCCTCTCAGCCTATATTACTATCTATTTACCTTTAACGAGCTACTCTACTATCTACCTAACACTCGTTCTAAAATCAGTTGACTGGCTCACGTACTATCGTTCTATTTGAATTCCGTTTCTCCTGAAGCTTGAAAGCGACTTGGCTTCATACTCTAACGGATTGGACTGAAACCGGCCTAAAAGTCAAAGCTTCCATCGCCGGAGACTGAGCTTCATCTGGACTTATTCCCATTGAAATTCTTTCCTTGACTTGAGGTTTCCGAGACTTTCTTTGAGCTACGGACCTAGCTTTCTTCCTGAACTGATGAACTCAACTATCATAGAGAGAGTCAAGCTACCATCCGATTTCAAACCGTGAGTACTCCGTTTCACTCTCATTCCGCCTTCGACTGAGCTTTCGGGTTCCTCTTTGCCCACGGATTGCCATTTAGATTATGCCATTTTTACGGTGTTTCATGTCATTTTTCCCGAGAAAATGATCTGTAGCACTAAGACTAGCAGAAAATTCAATAGCAATAGCACCGGATTCGGGATTTCCTAGAATGGTCGGTCCTGAGAGTATGGGTTCGAGATTGGCTTCGGTACTGTCGATGGTACTACATGAAAGGCAGGCTATTGACTGTGAGAAGGATTTGATGCTGTAGTTCTCCCCAAACCCCCCTGCTGCCCTTATCCGCCAACCTTGAACTGATAGCCTTCCACAATCACTGGCACAAAGACTCTAACGAATAGTTGGAGATAAATAAGACCCGCACACTGCCAAAATATGAATCTAACTGTTCTTAAAGTAACTTCCCCAGACTAGCTTACTTCAGGCACGTTTTCCTGTCTAATAAGCTGGCTTCCCCAAGATGGCTGAAACTTGAGCTGTCTCTGTTATCTCGGTTGTCCCTTCGTGATGAGCTGCCCTTATGCTTGCTGTTTTCCCGAGCGCTCTCTTTGGCCTGATGACGGTCTCCCCCGCCCTTTCCCTTGCTGCTCTTGTACTCCTTGCTCTTTTCAGGCTTCTTGAATTCAACAAGGGATTCGGCAATAGACATGGCTGTATTTAGATCCTGGGCGCCCCTCCGCTGGATCTCCAATTTGGCCCACGACTGCAACCCGTCCATGAAAGCAAAGAGCGCTTCCTTCTCGGGAAAATCTGTAATCTCCAGCAACAGCTCCGAAAACTCTCTTACATAATCCCTCACACTGCCCTTATGAGTGAGGCGTCGTAGCTTGGCCCTGGCTTCATGCTCGGCATTCTCCGGATAGAACTGCCGCTTGAGTTCGCCTTTGAACTCGTTCCACGACCCAATGCTGCTACTGCCCCTCTCAATCTCTCCATGTCGCCTCCTCCACCAAACCATGGCGGTGTCCTCCAAATAAAGGCTGGCATGGTCAATTTTGCTTGCATCCCCGTCGATCCCGGCAGCTCGAAAATACTGCTCTAGACTCCAAAGGAAGTTGTCAATCTCCTTGGCATTCCTGGCACCCTTATATGGCTTCGGTTTCGGAACCTCGACCTTGGAAGGGTGTGACGTTTAGGGCATGGCAGAAACTCTCCCCTGCGTAACTGCCATTTTACAGAGCGCCCAATCGCTCCTAACCTCCCCCAACTCGGAATTCAGCCTCGTGACTTCCTCCCGCAAAGCCACGACCTCCTGTCGAAGGGCATTAAAATCAGCATACAGAGAGTCCTTGATCTCCTTACCTTGGCTGAGACATGATTCGGCCACGACATTCAGTGCGCCCTGCATCTCCTCGCGCAGCCCCTACCTGGCGCGCCAGTTCACACAAACCGCCTGCTGCCGTGCCATACAGAATGGCGCCTCCCGAGTTAGAGGAATTGAGGAGGCAACTGAAGGATTTGTTGGATGCGGGATACATCCAACCTTCCAAGGCACCGTATGGAGCGCCGGTGCTGTTCCAGAAGAAGCACGACGGGTCACTCAGACTGTGTGTCAACTACAGAGCGCTCAACAGAATCACGGTGAAGAACAAGTACCCGATCCCACTCATCGCCGACCTGTTCGACCAGCTGGGAGAAGCACGATGGTTTACGAAGCTGGATTTGAGATCAGGTTATTATCAAGTCAGAATTGCCGAGGGGGACGTGGTTCTTCGGCGACGCCAAAACAAAGACCAACGGTAGAGAAGAAAGAAGAGAACTAATCAGGCAGATAAGAGAGGCCCCTAAAGAAGGATTCATAAGAAAGGAGAAAAGAAGGCGAAAGTAAGAAAGTGAAGCTTTTCAGCTTCCTCCATTCCCGATAACAGGTCCCTGCCTTCGAGATGAGACCGGGCCCAAATACAACTCCAAGATAGATGGGATTACCTGCTTCTATCTCCTCGCCGCAACAAGCAACGTTTAGACAGATCAGACTGATTTAGTGAAGTATGCTATCAGTAACAAAAGCAAAGGAGGAAGAGGCATACGCTGGTTCGATAAGCCAAGGAAAAACAAACAACCACCGCTTGGTTTTGACACTCAAGCGACCCGCCCTGCCAAACATCGATGCAAAGGTTAGATTTCACCACCTTTATCTACCCAACTAGTCCTATTTAATCTAAAAAATCCAACCTGCTATCTCAATGCATGGGATTTCCTTGGGAAGGATTCACATAATAAGTAGTGAGACCTTAATCCTAGTACGACCAGACAGAAGCAGAATCATAGTCTTCCTCCAGGGATTGGTCATTCATGAGCCTTCCTCTCTTTACGAGATCAGGCCAAAAGAAAGAGTAGCACTAGCTGAGCAAAGTCAGGTTGCACATTGAGAGGCTTCCCCAGTCAACATAGAGAAGGACCAATCATCCGAGGAACCTTCCTTCACTGTTGGTGTCCCATATTCAAACAAATTCATAGCTATATGCTTTTCACAGGCAAGTCGTGGCAAGTTCTAACTAAGGCTTTTCCCTCTATTACTTCAATAATAACATGTTTCAACACAAGTCTTGTATTTCCTACTGGCCTTTTAATAACTCAGGTTTCACTCACTACTCCTGGGAAGGAGATCAAAGCTTTCAATTCATGGAAAGCTTACTTAAATAGAAAGAAAATAGCTATCATCTACCATTCATTTTACCCGTCTTTCACCAGTTATATCAGTAACCACAAGAGTGAAAGCGGGTTGACAAAGGGACTTTTTTTGTGTCAAAGAAATCCCGTAAAGCATTCAAAAAGAAAGAAAGGAAGAATATACAGGTCCGAGATAATGCCAGGCTCCCGTAGCTTTCTTGCCTGCGCAAAGGCCCCGCTACTATAAATATATATTGGAAGACCTTACCCGGACCAATGGTTTGTAGACTCGGAGTCCAATTATTGGGTCCTAAGCCCCTCTTCCTAGGTGGGACTATAAACCCCATTTTTCCTACTTGGTGGGTTGCTTAGGTGGCAAAAGTAGTGATGATGTGGCAAGCGGTGCCACAATGTGAGAGGTATTGGATGAAAGGGATTAGTCCGTACAAGAGACGTACACGTAAGAAATGAGCGGGAGTGAGGTTAGCTCCTGAGGAGAGGGAATCGAGGCAACCCTAGAGAGAGAGCCGCGGGGGTCCGCTAGAGAATCCTCTATAATAGTTTAGGTCTCCGGTGAGGGAGGTACTAGCTGAGAAAGTACTGTATGTACTGATTGAGCTGTGGGTTGGTTTGAATGTTTCCTGAGAAGGAAATGGCTGGTCTTGATAGGGAAAGTACACATGACGTGCACGTGAGGAATGTTTCCAGAATTAGGGCACTGCTGGCACTTGGGGAACAGTGTCAGGCCATGTGAATGGAGACAAGCGTCAGCTGGTGGCATTCATCTAGGAGTGATGTAAGAGTCTGAGGTGGACAGGAGGGTGTCCCTTAATTGACATGGTTAACCGATTATAGAGTGCGAGACCCGAGGTAATCCTCGGAATACAATAGAATAAATGCCTCCGTGGACACCTCTGCGGACACAGTAAACCCCTAGGATCTCAAAAGGAGCTCAGTTGTGCTCGGGCCATCCAATTCCAGTGTACTTCTCGGCGAGCCTGCCCTGAGGTTTGAGTTGGAGGTCCAGTCTTGGGGACTCCTTTCATGATTCTTTCATTCCTGAGTCTGAGTCGGTGGAAGCGAGTGATAAATCAATTTTTTTCTAGTTCCTCTTCAGCCGTTGAGAGCTCCCTAAAAGCCTGTGTAGCAGGATGGGTTGGATTCAGTATGTCCGACTTCGATCGAGTTGAAGTTATATAGTCGCTAATACGCACTACCCTTAAGCAGGAAGAGTTTGCCTTCGATGCTCTTTGCCTTTTCTATCGATTCCGGGGGGTTCCCTTCCATTTATAATTTATAGGGCCCGCGAGTAAGACAGCTAGGTCAAGGGGAAGGAGTTTGCTTAATCCAGCGGGAGTACCCTCTAGTTCTGTTACAGCAAATGCTCAAAAGTCCATGCAAGACTAAGTGGATTTAGAGGTAGAGGGAGTGTAACTAGTCATATTTTAATAGCCCATTGATACGCTAAAGATAGTTGGCATATGGCGCTATCTTTCTTACCTGGTCCATTTCTTTATGTCTCTGCCAGGTCCAGGAAAATGCTTTTCTTTGGGAGTTATAAGGTTGCAGTCCCAAGACCAGAAAACAACTCCGTACCAGAGATAGCCTTCTTCCTTGCCTAGTATTCTTTCTAAGGTGCAGGCCAGCCTGCAGGAGTTCCTTCTTCCTACGAGGCAATTGTAGTTCTAAGTAAATCTAGTGCTCCTTACAACAAAGCCAGAGCCAGTTCTTTCCTTATATCTTGGAGTTGCAGTGGATATTGGAGTTGCCCCCGCTGTCGATCCAGCCGAACTTACTTCGATGTAAGATGGAGTTGAAGTATTAGGGTAAGCAGCTCCGTACGCCATTCGGATATCAGCAGTTTCTGTCCTAAGGCAAGCCCCTGCATCTCTAGTGATAAAGGCATCTAGTTTTTCTGCCTTCTCTGGATTCCCAGTCCCCGTAACAGTAACAAAAAGCACTCGATCCCATTATATTAGATATGGAGCCGAAGAGTAAGCTACCGGTCCTTTTGAGGTCTTCCCTCTCATAAAATTCCTCTTTCATATGGCATTTAAAGTACAATTATTAATAAGATTTATGTCATATTTACAGTAGCGTATTACCTACCAATCTTTTTGAGTGCCCTTGCTTCTTTCTCTTTCTTCGAGCGAGTGAAAGCGGCTCAAGGCAAGGCTATCAGTTAGGCAAATCAAAGGAGTAAAGCCAGCTGAAGTAACTTATTATTATGCACCAAAGAAAGAAATAGCCTATGCCAGCAAGTTTCATTCCTTCTGACAGCGAGCGAGTTTTCTTCCCAGCCTATGCCTTATCTTCGTAATATCAGGCCGCCCTTTACTTTAAGCTAATCCATTATTGAGTCCTTGTACCGTAGGACTTCCCTGTGCCAGCAGCAGTTTTAGTTCCAATTGGAGTAGCTTTTTATGTTGATCAGCCAATGGATCTCCCCGTTCCAATTCAAAAGCTATTTTGCTATTATTCCTTCCAAGGTGGGCCATACGTGGGAATACGTTGCAGGCTTAATGAATAGCTGATTATGCTCTATGATGGCAAGGGAAAAAGGCAGCTTAGTTCCTTTCCATGGAGTTGGCAGGTAGGAGTCCAAACAGCATTATCCATTTAGAATTCCTAATTCTCATATATATATATATATTTTTATACTATTGTGTTCTCGAAGACAACTTATAGCAGGCTCGAGAGACCTCTCCCTTCATTCCTCGATCCGGTTGGTGATGACCAACTACCCAGTCCGATTTCTGGTTCTTCTTCCAGATATTGGGGGAAGACCAGCTTAGCCTGCTACATCAAAGATGAGTTATTCAGTTTCTTCTTTCAGTGTCTATGCCCGTAACCGGATGCGGCTGGCGAAGGAATGAAACTACGAGCCTAATCTATGGTAGAGCTGGACAGGTCAGGTCGGGTCTATTCCTTCCATAAGGTAGGGTAGGTCAGCTAGTCTTTTTCTCCTTGATGGGATGGGTACCCAAGTTGACATCTTCAGTGTCTTCGATGATGGCTTTTGATTTTTCTTCAAACCTCTCGAATACACGTTCAAATTATTCTGAACTAGAGGGCTTAAAAGCGCCTTGGCCTCATGTATTCTGCTTCTGAGTAGGGAGCTACCCTTTATGGGTTTTGGCAAAATATGAGGGGTAAGGGTCCGAAGGAGAGAAAGAAGTCTTGGAAAAAGAAAGTACTTTCATAGATAAAAGAGGGATTTCGTCTGTCTTGTCTTTTAAGCAAATAAATAGGCTAAGGTAAGTATAATAATAAACATCAGTGCACCCCAATGAGTCACCTGCTGAAGGTGGTCCGACCAAAGCTACTAGGAGGAATGCCCAAAGGGCGAGTAAAGATTCCATCACTAAGACCGTCTCATGAAGACTGTAGTCTGGAATGTCATGGGGTTAAACATGAAAGAGAAACATAAATAGTGGAGGGATCCCAATATCCTCCTAACAGTCAAAGTTTTCGAAAAGACTGACCGGATGTGAACTCTTTGCTGCTATAGAAAGTCAAAACTAGTACTTGCTTGAGATCTAGTTGCGCTACCTGAGAAAATCCCCTTTCTTTTGAAACTAGCCGTAAAAGATTCTATATAGCACTCTAAGAATATGAACTATCTCTTAGCGTTAGTACCATGGACTGCTTAAAAGGGAATGAAAGAAGCAACTACTTCACTTATACGGATACACCGGGTCTGGATATCCATATACTGATGCTGGGTAAGACACTTAGACTTATCCTGGGGCTCTCAATTACTGATCAAAGTTTCTACTGACGGATACTACCAGATGAAAAAGAACTCAATAACTTTGAGAAAGATATGAGATTAGGACAGATTGAGAGCTTGCCTCTTGGATTTCTAAGTACTGGTTGGTAGAAGCTTTTCCCAGTAAGATCCCTAGTTTGCTGGAACTGGATGGGCTTTATACAACTTAGACTGGCTAAAAGGGATTAGCAATGGCTGCTTAGTCCTGAATTTGACAGAACAGGCTAAAAGGTTTTTCGCCTGGACCGTCATGGAAGCTAATAATAGCAAGCCTTGGAGATCGAAAAGAAATGAAATGTCCTGCACCCTCTTACCCCCTAATGACAAACGACATGAAAGGAAACTCCTATTTAAACCGCAGAGAAGGATACTGGAATAGATGGACTTATCATTCCAACTGGAACAAACTCAAAACCCAGTGAAGTTGGTTTGGGGTTTGGATCGGTAACCTCGTTTTGATTGCTAGTATTCAGGAATGGAAGACAAAAGGACTGCAGGCTTGCCCAAGCTCCTAAGCTTGCTTACTACACTAGCTCGCTGGCAAAAAGAATTCTAGGGGATTCTTAAAGGCTTCTCTTCTTTCCTTCCATATCCAAAAAAACAGAGGAAAAAGGGCAAGTAGGGCTTAGACCTGCCTTAGAAAAGGGCTTAACAAGAGGAGTCAATTTTCTTCGGAAGGAAGACTAAGACTACTCTTACCTTTACGGGTAATAAAGACTGGAGTGGAGGAAAACTGAAGCTGGTCTAACTTAGAACTATGCATACGGCAAAGAAGACTATCTCTGAATAGCCTTATGAAGAAGCTAGCTGGGATATGCTTTAGGATAAGGTAGCTCGGTATTAAGGGGCTTCTAACTACTAGGCCTTTAGACCGTTAGCATGTTAGTACCGTAGCCAAGGTATCCTTTGATTCCTCTTATCATATAGATTCAACTACTTCTATTGAGAAAGTAATGTATTGGAAAATTTCCCAGGGAGGCGAAGAAGAAGGCACTTTCTATGGATAGAAAAAAACTGCAACTTCCTAGAGGAGAACTGGGATTCACTATTCTTCCAATCCCAATAGAAGGAAGAAGAAGCTGATCGACAGGAGCTAGCCGCCTGACTCCTTCCCTGGGCTTGCACTGGAATATGGCAGGTAATCCTATGAGAATATGGTAATAGGAGCATTCTCTTTTCTTAACTGCTAGGCTTACACAGACTCCTGAACTATACGGACTCCGGCATTACAAAAAGAAGAAAGCTATGATAGAAGAAATGGAGGCTCTAAAGAAGAACGACACTTGGGAACTGATCACGTTACCAAGAGGCAAACGTACGGTTGGCTGCAGGAAAGACGAAACACAAAGCGGATGGCTCTATCGAGAGGGCTCGTATTGTGGCGAAAGGTTTCACACAAACCTATGGTATGGCATCGATTATCTCGAGACGTTTGCTCCTGTGGCCAAACTAAACTTAATTCCATACGAGTCATTCTGTCAGTTGCAGCTAACAGATCTTGGTCACTGCATCAGCTCGATGTCAAAAAGGCCTTTCTTCATGGAGACCTCCACGAATAGGTTTCTATTCGTCCTCCACCAGGTTTTCGAGCTCAGGGGTAGGAAGGGAAATCAGGTGAAAAAAGGCGATATATGGTCTCAAGCAGTCTCCTCGGGCTTGGTTCGAGATATGAAGTTTGGTTATGACGAAGATAGATGGGAAAACAGAGAAGGAATGCTGATCATTCCGTGTTCATAAAAAGGAAACAAGAGGAAACTACTGTTCTCCTAGTGTACTCAGTTTATTTCTCTAAATTCACAAGTAAAATTCTGATATTAGTCAGAAAGGCAGCTAGTAAGCAAGTCGAGTAAGACAGCTATTATTAAGTCGAGCGAGCTTTCGCTAATACTAAAAAAAGACGAAAAGCTAAGGATTGATCTTGAAGAGATGATAGGCGCTTATCTATCGTGGAGCTCGGTAGTCTTCCTTAAAACCGCTACCGATTCTTGAACAGAAAGCGGTATGCTTGCGAAGACCTTTTCTGGTCTATCCGTGTTAATTAAATCCATCCCGTGAAACAAAGGATAGTTCATTCTTGGGGTGAATAAATAGAGACTACTGCTACGGGATAGACCGTAACTTCGGGATCAACCTCAATGAATTATGGCGTAACGGGCTTGGTATAGATCCGTAGCCCGCTCTGGGTCTTTAACCGAAACTGGGACTAGGCATGGAAAAGCTCGATCAACGTCCTCCTCTCCCGAGGTTAGAAATGTGGAGGGACCTTTCCCGTCACCTGTTAGCTCTGTCCGCCACGTGTTAGCGACATAAAGTGCGAATAAAAGTTCATCGGGACATTTTATAACGTCCGGTTATGCTTCTTTCTTATCCTCTCCTAGCTGCCAGAACTCCTATCCTATTGGAATCACATCAATAGAAGAAGCAACTAACCTTAAGAGCTTTCAGTAAATTAAGGGAGTCTTTTAGCAGTCCTAGTTGATGCAATAAGAGAAAAGAACCTAGGAACGAGAAAGTCAGATTTGGATCCCCAACGACAAGCGAACGGGCATTTTCGGGGACTAGCCCGCTTCCCAAAGAGGGCAATTCCTCGCACATAATTAAGGGAGCCATTGAAAGGTGACTAAAACACCCGAAACGGGGACTACCCGAGCTAATGATAGAGGCAAGAACACTTTCCGGCCAAGTCCCATTAATTGATCATAACGATATCGTGGAAATGCTGCACGGACCCATATATATAGGAACAGAAACAGAATCACCTTGATACTAAACCGGATCGAGCCCGGGATCTTCTTGAAAATGGGAAGATCTAGGATAGGCGGCCAACCTCCTGGAGAGAGCGATGTGCATGGACCAGGTGAGTAGGGATGCAGCTCCGTGGACCGCTCGTCGGGCCTGATAGGTGGTGGTATCACACCCTTCTCAAAGGAACCGTACGTGACACTCTCGCGTCATACGGCTCCGTCCCGGAATCAGGACCTCCCCTTTCCTTTGACCAACGGGTCCTCGAACCAACCAGTCCTCCCTTTCTATTTCTCGGTAAGCGGTTATGCTCGTTTTGGGTAACATAAAAAATGAAGAAAGGATTTATACGTGTCTGATTCCCGGCCATTCATTTGTAAGTCACTTATAAGATAAGACGTGAGAGATGCTCTAAGTCATAACGGGGAAGGCCGGAGACTTCGCTCAAATGGGGGCGGTTTTCTCGTTCCCAACAATCAACTCGTTCCCTTCTATGAACCGTACGAGCACGTCCTCTGTCACCCCCCACCGCGCGTACGGATTAGCCACCACCCCCCATTATTGCAATAACTGCCTGAACTACTTCGCCGAAAAACGGGCTTTGTATTCCGTTTTCGACTAAGCTTTGGTACATATCCGACAGGGCAGCTAAGCGATCAGGTGCTTCCGCCTCGTTAAGTAAGTTACGCACGATTGGCGGAAAGGGGGCGCTTCTAGGTGGGGTCAGCCCATAAAGGGGAAAAAGCTCCTTCAGGAGCTGACATATGCGCTCAACAACGGTCTCTTCTAAACTCTCCCGGACCTTTTCTTTATAATTCTCCTCCGTAAAGGTCCGGAGTTTAGAAAAGACACGTGCGGATGCAATTATCCATAGCGCGGTGGGTAGGACAAAAGTTGCAGAAAGGGAAAGCATATATTGGAGGACCTGTTGTTCCATGTTGGAGATTTGACTATTAAATAATTGGTCACATTTTATTCATGAAATGGGTTGGATTGGTATTAGTTTGGATACAGCAAAAGAATTCTATTAGGTCTAATGTACTTATTCGATCTAATAAGTACCTTGTGTCAGAATTGAGAAATTCTATGGCTCGAATCTTTAGTATTCTCTTATTTATTACCTGTATCTACTATTTAGGCAGAATACCGTCACCCATTTTGACTAAGAAACTGAAAGTGAAAGAAACCTTTGAAAGGCAAAAAAGGGAGGAAAGTGCGGAAGTAACAGATAGAGAAATAGAAACTACTTTCAAAACGAGGGAGCAAACACAATTTTTTTTAGAAAACTGGTCAAAACACGGGAAAACTTCTATTCTAGTTAAAATACGGAAAATTTAATTAACAAGGTCCTCTTCCTTTATCTATTATGGTTATGCCGGCGATGATTGGACAGCTCCCGCTTGGCACGCTTGATTGCTTGAAAGAGTTTGACCGGAATGCTACTCTTTGCCCGTTTTCCAGCTACCGAACTGGCTTGCTTTACTGGCTTACTACTATCTTACCACGACCACCACGCTAACACCGATATCGAACTACTAATATACGAACTTGCACCCTCTCTCTTATAAGACATCCCGTAAGAAAGAACGAAGTCAAGGTTCTTTATTGGTTAAAAGAAAGAATGCCAGCCGATGTCAAACTTGACTCCTAGTGTGAAACATCCGATTATGGCTGCTTCTCTTATTGCACATCCGATTCTGGGCAATTCATAAGTGACAAGATCCGAGTGAAAGAGACCTGGCTTGGCCGGCCAGGAAAGATATGAAGCATACATACCGGCTTGCGACCGAGGAACTGCTACCAAGCTCTAATGCATTCAACAAAGGATTTCCTCTTCCCTTGCTGGGGTCTACTATGACTATATCATTAATATGTTCTTCCATCCCTCACTGACAGGAATTGCTACTTTGCACTAGAAAGCACAGATCGGCTACTGTCGCAGGCATTACGGACTGAGCAGGGATGGATCTTAGCACTTACCTCTTCGCTGTCCTAAGCTGTCCTAACAGTTCGCCTTCAGCTCACCTTTCCAGGAAAAGGCAGATCTCTCTCCTAAATGCAGCTGTTCTCCTATATAATGATAGCATTAGATGCGGTCGTCCTAGTTCGACTCCCGAAGCGAGTCTTATTGCGGCTTCCCTTCTGCAGCAGTGATGACGGTTCGCCACACTCGGCATAACGTCCAAACTCATCCCATTTGCCACAACAAAGCATCATGGCGTCTATTCCGTATAAGCGGTGACAGCTCCCTTAGCTCGACCACCACACTTCTGCACTTTTGAGTCTTTTCAACAGGCAATACAGCACTTTAACTGCATTCGTGGTGACAGCAATCTCGCACGGACCACCACGCTCATGTTTCAGCCTATCTTTAAAGTTTCGTGGAGCTGGGGTCCGGTATAGGAAAAAGAGAGTCTCGATACTGGCTAACGGAAAAAGAACGGCAAAGAAGTAGTTGTTCTGTAAGGGCTTTCATTAGCCTGAGAAGGCAGTTCAAGGGTATTGAGCTACGAATGCTTATACAGCAGGGCTACTATAGGGAGAGAATGAGAGGGGCTCACTTGACAGAGTGCCGAGCATTGTTCGTCGTGCTAGTTCCGCTACTCCAGTTCCAGTGGTAAAGGAAACCTTCTATCTCTCCCTTTCGGGCTTAACTCGCACTGCTTTTAAGAGCTAGCTTTCACACTCCTTCTCTTAGAAGATCCATAGCTTGAACAAGACAGCTGCACTGGGATACTCAGAAAGAAGTCAAGCGCATCCACAACTACCGCAGAAAGAACAGGAGCATCTATACTATCTTCCGCAACTTCCGAAAGAGCCACATCAAGAACAAGAGCTGGTATCGCATGTGCCGCAGGACAGGCAGGAATGGGATATTTGATTTGAAATTGAAAACTTTCTTTGCGTCCTTGTCGATTTGGTTTTCGAATCTGCATGATTTTCGATCTTGTATCGAAATCGATGAAAGGTGGAGTCGAAGCGACTCGATCATTCAACAGGGACAGCTGGAATCTACGCTAGGATCCAACCTGCGCTACCAACTCTCTTCTCTTATGATATTTTTATTTGTGCGGAAACTGACCCTCACCTGACAAACTGACTAAAGTTGCCGAAGCTTGGCTTGCCCCGTGGAACCCGCCGGCCTTAAAAAAGACTGTGCCATCAACCAATGTGGCCGTACCCAGAAGTTGTAGTTGGACTAACGAGACTTTTCCGAGATTATCAAGCGTGACTAAAGGGAAATCCTTGTTCGAAAAAGAAATGAGGGATAGAATCCTTGTAAGTCAGAAGCCTGTCAAGGGCATTAACCAGTTCGTTGGGGCTAAGACTATTGTTCGTGTTATCGAGCGAGTACAAAAAACAAAGGAACCGGGTAATGCCTTGAATTGCTAAAATAGAAGCGAACCGGCTAGCGCCCAGAAGAGATGTGTACTGGCCTAGGCCAAGTGAAAGGCCAGCTGAACCTAAGTGTCAAAAAGGGAGGGCGATTGCTTTCTTTCGTGGAACATTTACTTGAATTGAATTTCCGCTTGTTGAGGAGAGTTCTAAATTCTAAATAAGAGACCAATGTCCTAGCTATTTTCTCATCCGTGCAAAGATCACAAAGAAGTAAGTTCCTTAGACTTGTATGTGCTCACGAATTGGATTCGAACCAATCAAGCTACTTGCCCTTTCGTAGATCGTGAGTGGGTCTGTCGTCCTCCTCATTATAGTCCTCCTAAAATCAATAGCATTTCGTCGGAATACATCCTGTCTTTTCACCTTAGTTGTCCTATGCATAGTCAGTACGATAGCCCCAATCATGGCTACTAATAAAATCAGACTAGGAACCAAAAACCAGACGGAATAGTAGGTATAAAGTAAATTTCCCAATGTTTCCAAATTAGTCCAACTTCGTACCTTTCCGGCATAAACCGTATATCTCAGAGAGGTCGTATTTCTTTGGGTTGGTAGTAATGGAATGGTTTCATTATCTAAAATGAAGAACATTTCCCACCAAAAGATCAGTCCAATAATACCACTCACTGGTAAATAGCGCAATACTTCTTCGTGAATCTCCGCTATTTGAATATGGAACATCATAACAACGAATAGGAATGAAACGGCTATAGCTCCTATATGAACTACTGGGAAGATCATAGCGGAGAAGTCGAGACCTAACAAAAGAAGTAAACCTGAAGTGTCGCGAAAGACTGGGATGGGAAACAAAACGGAATGTACCGGATTTTTAGCACGTGCAACCATCAAACCAGAGACCAAAGCAAGGCTCGACAAAACATAAAGTATCATGGTACGTCGTCCTTCCCTGAAATGGAACTCTCATGCTGGAGCAAGAACTAGCATGAAAGTCGATCTATTACGACCAGCGCGGTTGTTCGTATTTCATTTTTCCAAGCCCTTCTTAGAAAGCACTCACTGAGTTACTGACGTTACGGTCTTCAGCAGGCAGGCTGCACTCTAGGGATGGAGGTAGGCCCAACCCAGGCTTGTGCGGTTAAGTGTACATAGACGAGCTATGCGGAAGAGTGCTCGTCCGGGTCCATCCTTAAGAACACTCTTTCTTTTAATGTTCTATAGGTGGGGGATTTTACTCCCTCCCTTTGGAGGTCCTCTAAGAAAGCATAGAGGCGCTCCAAAGGTTGCTCCCCCGTGACGGTACGGGAATTATCGAGAGCTCGCGCTCCCCGCCCTAGCCAATCCCCTTTTGGATCAAGGCCGGCCATCACTTTGATGATTTCCACCTTGACCTCAAATAGGTCTTGTGCTTTAATGCGCGCGAACTCCCTTTCCTCAGAAGAAGGAAAGAGGTTGGCGCCCAAAAGCCGCTGCTCGATGGCGGCAACAGAATCCCCCCCTATCACTTCATCGTGTTGATACGGATAGGGGACCACCCGTGGGGTCTGATTCGCAGGACCAGCTTCCTCCCCCCGGGAAGCGACTGGATTAGCAGGAGGCGCAGACGGCTGATTCACCGAGGACGTGCTCCTCCCGCTCTCCGTTTCCTCCATCAGGACCTGTATCCCGAACTCATCCTCCGTCCATGAGGAGGAGTTTGATGGGGCAGCTGGCCTAGAGGAAGAGGTGGAGTTGTCCGGGGAAGCTGACGGATTCGTCTCATCCATCCAATAGATTTGCTCTATACCACCCGAGAAGAGCAACCTTACAGCAAATCTAATGGCCAAGACCAGACCACTGGAGCATCCAATCTTAAATAAAAACGAAGATAGGGCCGAGAGCTAAAGCAATATGGAAGAATAGAGATTGAAAAACATCAATCGAACGTAGTAGACAAAGAGAATAGCATATGCTGAGCAAGATCAAAAGGATGAATACCGAAGAGAGGAGGCATTTTCTAACATGAGGAGATAACGGGCGAAACATGGATTTTTGTTTAGTAGGATCGCTATTTCCTGCACAGTACTTGCCCGTAGTGATATCCTAATTCGGCTACCTCCCCCACTCATTAAGGCAGAACATAAGAAACTATTGCCAAGAGGGACCGGAGAACTCTTTGCCCCATCACCTACTAAAGGATCTGCTACCGGATTGCTGCACTTCTCAGGGCCCTCTGCCTCAGAGCCGGGGCGATCCAGTTACCCGGAGTTCAAATTCGATCCATTAGGTTCTTCGATTTGTTCAGAAAAGAAACGAGAGACAAGAAAACATCTTTGATTACGATTAAAAGGAACAATCTCAAATAGACCAAGATCCAATTTCGGGTCATTTCTTGGTGAAAATGATCTGCCATAATCTCTTCGATCCCTTCATTGATGTGCCAGAATAAAGAGAGATTTAGATAGATACAAATTAGATAGATACAAATAAGTGCGAATTCTGACATCACCACAGCCCACTTGGTTCTCTCGCTCCTTGCTCGCGGAGCGGCATACCGGAAAAAAAAGAAAGAAGAAAATCCAGAGACAAAAGAAATGGAAGACCCTTCCATTACTTTCTTTTTGGAAGGTAATCTTGAATCAGCAGCTTAAGGAGATTGGGGTCATCCCGCCCGGAAGCTTTGAAGTTGAAGCTAAGCTATTTAGAGAAAGACCGGCGGAGGGACTTGAAAGAATGTAAAAACTTGCACTGTCCCTTCTTCCTCCTCTAGGATTCCCCTTGCTGGGAGAACTGTTCTGGGAAACCCTATGTCTTTATTTATTAAAGTCTCTGGGAAAAAGAAAGATTTTTTTATGTTTCAAATCATATGACAAGACTTTTGATTCAATGAACTTGGGCAGTTACGTTAATGGCCTATCCCAATTTATACCTAACTTTTTATCAACCCATAAATCTTCCCAGATCATCCTAAGACCCCCACTAGAGATTCTATGGTGATGGTGTCCAGCTCCAGGAAAGAAAAAGACTCTTCACTTGTCCTTCCTCCCATCCCAGATAGATGGCTTACATACCTGGCTCAACATTCTTGGAAAACAATCGAAGATTTTCAAAGTCTTTTTACTCATTTTACTAAATATAAAGAAAGAAAGGCATAGAGAGAAACTTCTTCCAGGAATGGTTTATAGAAAGCATGAGAGGAATAGCCGATTGACTGATAATAAGAAGAAAAAAGATTCACTACTTAACCGTACACTAAGAACTAAAGGGTGTAAGACGGCATAGAGAAGACTAACACTAGCCAAACAACCAGTAGAGCGGTTTTATCTTATCTACCGATAGTCCGAGGGAGGAATGTGACTCAAGCGATAGTGAAAGGATGGGACTTTCTTTAGAACCAGGATAATTCCTTTGGCTAATCTTTCCCCTTACGTGAAAGTCGGAGAATGCGGCCACCCACCGGTAGTCAGCCTCTTCGCTTCCCTCGTTATAGGTAACCCCTAAGCTAACTTTCTTTATACTTGTGATGACGATCCATTTTAGTTTTGAGTTTTGGTTTTGCTGCTGCTTCCACTGAAACTACTCGCTATGTCCCCCTGAACACTCCCGGGCATTCATCCAATATGGCTAATCCTGAGGAAGGCAAGTCGCTTATCTCTCATCTCCTTTTGATTTCAAGCAGTCCTCACAGGCGGCAGGGCATCCAACTCATGGACTTAAGTCCTCTGTCGATCAGTCGACCTCCTCTTTTTTGCTTGCCTATCACCAAAGTTCGTACTAAATGGGCAAAGCTCCGGCTAAGAAAAGAGAGGCGGGGCTAGGGAGGGTGGCATCGTACTATTTCATCCGAGGTTGCAGAGAAGGAGAGATTGCGAGCAGGGAAAGAAAGGGATTCTACGATTGATTAATTGTTCGATCTCACTCGGGAGGCTTAGCCTCTAGCCAGTCAAGATATTAGTTGTTGTTGAGTGGGTCAACCATCCCTTACTTGCGAAGACATTTGCTTCCTGCCGTTAGGACGTCTTCTTCTCTGCCCTCTCCTCTGCTTGAACTGTGCCCGGAACCTGTCTTTTATCTCAAGGTGGGTGGCTGAAAGAAAAGAGTTTTCTCTGCGACACTTTGACTATGATCCGCTTGCCTTATTTAAATATGAAAGATAGCCGTAACTAGACTAGCCCGAAAGCCAATCACGAACTGCTCGCTATTGGAACTGGCTAAGAGAAAGAGCGGAAAGACAGAGGGCATCTTTCACTAGCAAGACAAAAAAGGTGAGCGACTAGCGCGCCCCCTTTATTCTATTATTCTATTTTTAGAGGGAGAAAAGCTTTGGCTTAATTTTGATAGGAGTAAGTGCTTGCAGGGTAAAAAGGGCTAAGAAATTACCTTTGATCATGATAAGAGCGAGTGAAGAAGCAAACTGTAACGAAAGAGAATCCGGTAGTCGATTCCGTATTCATTGATCCAGAACAAAAGGTCATTATGCAAACATATCTATACTACTTAATTAACAACTGGTCGAACTCTATAAATATAGGAGGAAAGAAGAGTTGTACCGAAGACTTAGTCAAGCAGTTACGGTAGCAGTTCTCTTTGTAATCTTACATGACAGCTTTCGAAGCAAGCTAGCCAAGCAAGGACAGCGGGAAATGAGAAGGAGACATCTATAACGACTGTCTTAGGGTGGGCCCTAGCGGTTAGGCATGCAGGTGGGAACACATTAATAGATAGCTGAACGTGGGTGCGATCGTCATTCCCCACTAATAGAAGTCAGAGAGAAGGCTTGGGGTGATGGGTTTGAAAACAGATTAGGACCAACGAGTGAAGTCGTTAAACGTCACACTTCTCACAGGCATTTGCTTCAAAGGGGCTTGGGTGCAAAAGGTTGCATTTTTCTTTCATTATCAAATGATACCTTCACCTTGGAAACAATATTTACCCACACGGTTCCTTCCCAACTCTGACCGACTATAAATTCAACTGTCAGACCAACGGAAAGAGTTTTCATGAGAATAGTAAACTCACAACCTAATGTAATGGCCCCAAGTTATCAGTCGTCCAATTGGTCGCCCAAAAGAGGGTAGAACACGACCCTGAAATCTTTTCATCAAGGGCGCGCTGAATAGTGAAATTCTGCCTTTGACACAAAAAGGAATTGAGCTCTTGCCTAAGAGAAGAGTTTAATAAAGCGGAGAGTGATAGACCGGGGCACTTGAAGCGATAGCGATCTGGTATACCAAGCTTTTTGGCCAGTCCGGCCGGCACAGGGAGTCAGTCTCTCGGGAGGGGGGTTGGGACTTCGACTTCTCAAACTAAAAATGCTAATAATGAGCCAGCCGGGCCAGTCTCAATGCAGCAGGCCCGCAAGTCCTTATTCTTTCATTCTTTCTTTAAGAAAGGTTTTCTAAAAAAAAAAGATCGCATCGCTTTGGCGGAGCGAAGGGAGGGGGAGAGGGACGACTATCCCTTGTTCCACCTTGGCTCGAAACAACTTATTTCCTTGGGGCTTTGGCCCTTCGCGGGTTGGTCAGAAGTTTGGAAAGACGGAATTAGACAAAGAAAAGAGAGTGCTCGACCGGAACTACGGCCAACAAAGACCGTAATTACATAGATAACTGCTCCTCCCTTTCTCCGTCTTTAAGGCGAACCGGATGGCGGCTGGAAAGAAAGACGACCTCACCTTCTCGTAGATGGTGTCAGTGAGAGCAACTTTAGTATTCCCCGTTGACCTTCTTTTGTAGATAGAATCTTCAATGAGTGGAAACAAGCAACCTTACTAATAAAGGTGCTTGTTGAGTAAGGCCGGCTTTAGAGCCCAAGCCCCTTGTATAGGTTGGGTGCTTGAGCGCATCTTTCTCATATCGATCCTTGAGTTTGAAATCAGGGGCGCGTTAGCTAGGCCGTTTTCTTGCAGGAGTGCTAACGCGCGCCCTTACGTTTTCTTCGCTTGCTCTGCAGTACGAGCACAGAGCCGCGCCCCTTTAATATGATGAGAAGAAGAGGGGCCGCCCTCTTTTCTTTTCCGCACCAATCCTTATTTACTACTACATCTTTTTTTGGGTGTATAGCTCAGTTGGTAGAGCATTGGGCTTTTAACCTAATGGTCGCGGGTTCAAGTCCTGCTATACCCAAACCCACCTTCCGATGATCTCTCTCCCGAAACCCACTTCTCAGTCCATTTTCCTACACAACACAAATTCCTATTAAGCTTTTTCGGGCGAATAGTCAGACTTGACTTCAGTTTAGAGTCCGGCTTTGACCCCCCACCCTTCTTGGGAAGATCATTCATTTCTTCTTCATCTGATTCCGCCTTGGTTACTGGTGAAAGTCATTCTTCTGTCCTCTTACTCTACCTAAGCCCACCAACCTCCATTGCAAGCTTATAGCTTTGAAGCCTATAGCTCTCTTTCGATAACCCGGTTGAATAGACAACTTCAGAGGTCACCCTCAAGCTTTTGATCGCTCTGCCGAACGAACCACCGATTGAGATGTATCGTCAACCACTTCGGTAGTGGACCTGCTTAGTCCTTTAGCTGAGAAAGATAGCCTGGGCGTGATCCGTGATCCCTGTTCATTATCGAGATGAACCCTTCTCCATTCGACGATCATCTATCGCGCTAACCCATGGCCTACTCTACTACATTGCTATTCCGAAAGGAATTGAATTGAATCTTTTAGGAATGGAATCACATAGCTGCGGAGCTAACCTTTCTTTACGTCAAATCCTTCTTCTTACCCAACCCACCGCCCTTCACCGAGCCAGCCTTTGCAGTAGTTTATTCGTCATATTTTTATGCAGATTCTCAGGTTGCTGCTCTAGCGTCTGCTTCGTCGGGTGTTGAATCGGATGTTTCGTCTGCTTCTCCAGGACCTTTATCCTCTTCTTATGGTTCAGCTGAGACTCCTATAGCCCTTTGCTTCTTGGCTTGCTCTGCTCTTCGAGCTCTTCCTTCGAGCTGTGCTCTCTCTGCGCGCTTCCAGGGCCAAGGGCCACCCATAAAAGTCCGATGCAGGAACCTATTTATATAATGGAAAACCCGCGCGAACGTGGTCTCATAGGATAGGTCAGGATCAGTTGCTTATGTTTCGACCTCAGATTCGGCTACGTCGGATGCGGGAAAAACTGGAAAGTTTCGGCCTCGGGAAGAATTACTCTTCAGCCGGTTCAGATTGAGAGGGAAAGAGCAGCCCTAGGCTCCGCTTCTGAGGATGATGCCTGTGCTATGTATCATCCATCGGATTCTTCTTATTCTCGGTGCGGTGCGTTTTTCAGCGAATGAAAAAGCATCAGATTTTTGTGCTTTTGAAAGAGCTGCTTCTGCGAATGACTAAACGGATACTACTGTCAATCAACTATTTCCCATATCATATCATGGAAGGAAATGGGGTTGGGAACCATCGATTGCAACATCTAATTGGACTGACTGATCCCAGGGAGCAAAAGGGGGGGGCGCCCGGAAAAGGCGCAGGCAAGCGGTCAAGAGAAAAAAAAAAGGGGGGCAATCGGACTCAATGCCACAGGGCATTGAGCGCCTTTGTGCTGCATGGTGGCCTGCATTACACCTTTCGGAAAAGGAGGAATAACGTTTCCCAGAGTTTCCTGATGTGAAGGGTACGACCCCAGTCTGAACTTCAACAGTTCATTCAAAAGGTCTTAGTGACCCGTGCCCTTCATAACTGACTTGGGATCCTATCTTTCTTTCTCTGCTCGTGTAGCAGAGTAATAAGAAAGAGGAATCCCCTTTCCTTTATTTTTCTTTTTTACGAAATGAAATTCCGGACGACCGGAGCTCTCCCGACAATTGGAGAAGGAGAAAGCCATTCCTACGGGCCTGGAACTGTGATGAATGAAGTAAGAATTTCGGGCTAGGGCCTGAGAATGTACATCTAGGTGCTTGTCTAGTTCCCGGTGAGACCGTTGACTTTGCGAGGGCCCGAGGTCCCCGCCTTCTTTGCTTGAAGCTCAGGTATTCTTCCTTCGCCCACTTATGAAATTAAAGCATGTAGTCTCTCCGCTAGTAGCCATGCTACCTTCTTTGGCCCTGCCTTACACACCATATTTCTCCCGCCTGCCGCCCTTGGAAACAGCCTTCCTTAGCTTTCGCCCTCCCACAGGAAAGAGGGTGCTTTAATTTGAAGCTTCGTACTCTTGTGAAAACGGACTACACTATCTCAACC